CTCGAAGATGGCATGCCGCTACTCGGACTCGAACCGAGATGCTTTAGCACTGCTTCCTAAGAGCAGCGTGTCTACCGATTTCACCATAGCGGCTTGCTCGAACTCATAATAGCCTATTCATATTCAATCGTCGAGATTGGAGGAGTAAATTCAATGCAATGTTTTTTAGGAAAGATTTAAACTGATAAATCCAAATTCATTAAAATAGGGATTTGAAAGTTCATTTTTTTCATTTAGGGTGTCAGTTTATTAAATTAATTTAAGACTTTCGTGTAGGTTATGCTTTCCTGAGATTGAACTCTTGTAACTAGATAGTTCTACCGCGATCGAACTCAAAAAAATGCATTTTTACAAAATAGACCCCATTTTTTTTTTGAATTTTTTAAAAATGACACATTTTTCGTACACAATATCCTAACTAAGCTAACGGCTTTTTTGATTGGGTTGAAAGCGAAAGATATATGGGAGATCTATATAATAATTTAGAGAAAGGAAATTAAGAAGTCCGAAAGTTACACAAAAAGTTTTAAAAATGGAATCAATTAGTATCAACAATTCATTAATTTTAACTTAGCTAAAGATTTTCTATTTGCTCTTCTATAGATATGATATAGAGAGAAAAAAGAATTTTCTTATTTATTATTGGAATTGGAACAAATAGTTCGATGGGGAAAATAAAACTCCCCACCTTGGAAATGAAAAAACATACTAAAAGAGGGTTAAAACCTTGTATCCTGTCTTTATTCTTTTTTCAAACAAAAAAAGTATTAGTTGTAGAATTCATTAAACAGAAGAATTCTTATTCCACATATCATAGGAGAAAAGAAAGGTCCATTTCATATTGATTAGCCCAACAATAATAACAATAGGTAATGAAAATTGTTCATTTTTAATTATGAAATGGACCTTTTTTCGAGTCAAATCAATTCAGATTATTCCAACGTTTTATTACTTATTTGTTTGTCGCACAAAAAAACTTTTTGAATTTCCGGTCAAAAGAGATTTCCCTAACGAAAAAGCTTTTAACGCTGCCCAATATCCCTTCTGTTTCCAAATATTTTTACGAATACGCTTTTTTGATATAGAAGTACGTTTTTTTGGAACTGCCATTTAAAAATGAAGAGGTTACTCATTATTATAGTTGGATGTGAAAGACATCTATTGTTCAAAACGAATTGTTCTTTTTATTCTCTAGATAATATTATTTTCATATAAATGTAGATAGGTGAAAGATATGTGAAAATTGCATAAAATATTACTAGAAGAAGAGGATATATGATTTTTTTTTTCAAAAAGAAAATGGTTTTTCTAGATTCGTAAGAAAGAAAAATTTGTATTGATTGATACTTTTATTTCTCTTTCTTATTCAAATCTATAGAATACGCCGTGCCCTAGCAATTAAATTGGTTGAACTCTATAACATAAAGAATCAAAAAGACCCTACATTTCTATTTCTGCCTATTTTCGTCGTTCTACATTTAATTTACATGTACTAAAATACATCGAAAGGTTTAAGAACCCCACCCTTGTTGCTTACTGAAAAACTTTAATCTTTAATGTTTTTGATTTTATTAGACTGGAAATAAATCAATCAATTCCATAATGAACTAGTTAATGATTTTGAATAAACTAACTAAAATAGCGAGTTCTTATTTCATTAGGCCAGGTTAGTGATCTTAGTTAATCTAATCCTATGATTCATATTAGTATTTTTAGTGTAATTCTTTATACTTGCTCTATGATTAGAAATTTTTTAATAATCATTGAATTTTTCATTTTCGGTATCTTCATAAATATATTAGTGACTAACTAAGTATTCACGTTTTACGAGTACTTTAGTTATATCATTTGACCAATTGTAACTTCTTGATTTGAATAGTTGAAGTATTTAAGAAAGACTTACAATAAACAATAAGTAAGAATATAAAATTAGAAAATTCTATTTATGTTAGTACATATCTTGATTTTTTTATTGACTCCTTTCAAAAGAGATAAGATCCGGTGAATCGGAAACACTTAATTAAGAATAAAAAACTTTTTATGGAACAGACATATCAATATGCGTGGATAATACCCTTCGTTCCACTTCCAGTTCCTATGTTAATAGGGGTGGGACTTCTTCTTTTTCCCACGGCAACAAAAAATCTTCGTCGTATGTGGTCCTTTCATAGTATTTTATTGTTAAGTATAGTCATGATTTTTTCGATTGATCTGTCTATTCAGCAAATAAATAGCAGTTCTATCTATCAATATGTATGGTCTTGGATCATCACTAATGATTTTTCTTTAGAATTCGGCTACTTAATTGATCCACTTACTTCTATTATGTCAATATTAATCACTACTGTTGGAATTATGGTTCTTATTTATAGTGATAATTATATGTCTCATGATCAAGGATATGTAAGATTTTTTGCTTATATGAGTTTTTTCAGTACTTCCATGTTGGGATTAGTTACTAGTTCTAATTTGATACAAATTTATATTTTTTGGGAATTGG